TATTCTATTTACAAATTTATTTTCCAAAATTGTTAATTTTCAATAATAATAATGAGACTTATTAAAATTAAGCTAGAATTTGAGATCAAGTTTTATGTCAATTTTTAAAAACCTAAACCTCCTTTTTTCGCAATACTCCTTAAAAAAAGTTTTCATTAAACTAAAAGAATAAGGGGAAGGAAGAAAGCGAATCGATGTGCTAATTCCTCATCCTCAAATTAGTCCTTCCCAAGGATTGTTGTCTCAATGAATAATTGTAGGAGTTAAATCTTGATAGAATTAAAAAAACTACGAAAAAAAATCCAGAATTTTTTTATTTCTAGGATTAAACAAAAGGATTCGCAAATAAAAGCGCTAATGCTACAACCAGGCCATAAATTGTTAAAGCTTCCATAAAAGCTAAACTAAGCAATAAAGTACCTCGTATTTTGCCTTCTGCCTCAGGTTGTCTCGCGATACCTTCGACCGCTTGACCCGCAGCTGTACCTTGACCAACTCCAGGTCCAATAGAAGCAAGCCCAACAGCCAACCCAGCAGCAATAACCGAAGCAGCAGAAATCAGTGGATTCATGATAAGTTCCTCACACCAAAATAAAGAAATAGTTAATGATACAATCATCCAATGACTTAGGATTTAATTATAATTAAGTCATCGCTAAGATTCATCCAGCCAAAAAAACGAAAAACTTTAATTAAAATAATATAATAATATTATTTAATAATAAGAATTACTTTGATATTAGTTCCTATCCACGGGAGTTTTTAAAATTCATAATATATATACGACTTTTTTATACCATTTCTTTTTTGTGAACCATTCTTTTAATTCTGCGTTCTTTTTTTTTTTATCGTTTTTTTCAGCCAATTCATAGATAAAAAGGAAGAACTTCTAATCGAATCCCTATCTAAATCGAAATTCACAAAAGTAGTGGGGCAGATTATATAGATCTTTAACTCATATATACCTAGTACCTAGTCAATATCAAATATCACATATACAAGTGTTTCTTACATAACGTAAACCAACTATTGGGCTAACCTAAAAACGAATATTGAAAAAAAAGAGTTAATGATGGCCCTCCATAGATTCACCTATATAAGCCGCAGCTAAAGTGGCAAAAATGAGAGCTTGAATCCCGCTTGTAAATAATCCAAGGAACATGACAGGTATAGGAACCACTAAAGGTACTAAAGAAACAAGAACAACAACTACTAATTCATCGGCTAATATATTTCCGAAAAGTCTAAAACTAAGTGATAGGGGTTTTGTAAAATCTTCTAAGATGTTAATGGGTAAAAGAATTGGAGTTGGTTGAATGTATTTACTGAAATACCCTAATCCTTTTTTGCTAATACCCGCATAAAAATATGCTACTGATGTGAGTAAAGCTAAAGCAACTGTCGTATTTATATCATTCGTTGGTGCTGCTAACTCCCCTTGAGGTAACTGGATAATTTTCCACGGTAAAAGGGCTCCTGACCAGTTAGAAACAAAAATAAATAAAAACTGGGTTCCAATAAAGGGAACCCACGGCCCATATTCTTCTCCAATCTGGGTTTGACTCACATCTCGAATGAATTCAAGAACAAATTCAAAGAAATTTTGGCCATCGGTTGGAATGGTTTGTGGATTGCGAACCGCTAGAACTGCGGAACCTAATAAGATAGCAATTACAACCCAAGAAGTAATAAGGACTTGCGCATGAACTTGGAACCCCCCTATTTGCCAATAGAAATGTTGGCCTACTTCTACACCAGAGATCTCATAAAACCCGTCTTTTATTAGTGTGTTGATGGAACATGATAAAACATTCATATTGCCCTCTGACAGAAATACGAACTTTAAATTATTTTGATTCAAGACCCCCCCCTTTTTTTACTTATTTACTTCAATTTTATATTTTAGTTTTGGATACCAACTAAACTAATCACACAATATCCCCAGTTTTTTATCTCTTTTTCTTTTGTACGATTCAGGAGTAGTAACCGATTTTATAAATCGAAATACAGGGAGCCCCTCCCTCAAAAAAAAATTATTTATTTATCTTATTATTAATCAAGAATTTTGTATATAGCTAGAACGACCCTCACAAATTGCGAATACTAATTTGTTAAGAATGAATCGAATTGAAGCTATAGCGTCATCATTTGCTGGAATAGAAATATCCGCGAGATCGGGATTACAATTTGTATCGATTAAAGAAATGGTTGGAATTCCCAAAGTGATACATTCTCTAAGAGCCGTATATTCTTCTTGCTGATCGATGATGATTACAATATCAGGCACTCCCGTCATATATTTAATCCCGCCTAGATATGTTTCCAAGCGAGATAATTGTCTCTTCAACACAGCTGCATCCCTTTTTGGAAGACGGTTGAATCCCTCTGTCTTTTGTTCAGTTCTCAAGTCCCTAAACTTATGAAGTCTTTTTTCTGTAGTGGACCAATTTGTTAACATGCCGCCGAGCCATTTTTTATTAACATAATGACACCGAGCCCT